TTGTGTCTAGTTACTTTTTTGTTTCCATAAACAAATCCGATCTTGCTAAGGATCCCGATATGGATCCTTTAAATATAAACTTTAATGAACAGAGTCGAGAAAATAATCTATTTTTTATTATAAAAAATAGATTATCAATCGATTTGATAATAATGCAAGGATTACCAGCAATCCGTCTTGCTCTCACTAAAGCGATATCCATATAGATATCAATATATCACTTGTGACTTTATTTGTTACAAAACACTAATTTGAATCTCAAATTGAAATGATTTAAATTAAATCATAAGAAGGAATTTGTAAGCTACCCACTTGATTTCCATGGGACTGTAGTTCAATTGGTTAGAGCACCGCCCTGTCAAGGCGGAAGCTGCGGGTTCGAGCCCCGTCAGTCCCGGCGAATTCAATAAAAAAAGACATCAACTCCCCTTTTTGTTTCTGGGCAAGGGGATCAAAATGGTTTCATTTTTTTTTTTCTTTTTTCATCAAGCAAAAGAAAGGGGTATTTCCATTATTTTAACTAGCACCAATTGATGGTAGAGAGACATATGTAAATTAGGATAATTATTGAGAGCATTCAACACTTCAAGAAAGAGATACTGTACGGGGTTTCTGCTTTTTGTCAATTGATCTCCCATTAACTCGTGTAGGAAAATGGAATAGGATGGCGTATAATACGTTTGCCAAGAGTACCTATGTATACTTTTATTTAAGAGGATATTTAAAAAATAAAGATAAAATTAGTCTTCCTTAATGAATATGCTAAAGATTAGAGTCGAAGAAAAAACTCGTAAGAAAATTTAATTTTTAATTTAAGTTAATTTTTTGGAATATTTTAGTTTTTTTTTTACTGGGACTCGTCTTTATCACACTCCACTCCCCTTATTTGTTTTCCAAAAAGACGATAGACCCTTAAAAATTTTTGAAAATTTCAAATTGAACTTCGTACTTGTTTTCTCTATTTGATTTCTGTTGTTTATTTAAGGTTCTTTATAAACTCTTTTTGTAAACAATCTAAGTATAAAGGGTTTTTTTTGATACTACATCAGATGATTGTACAAGTAAAGTACTAGGTTGTAGAAAATAAAGCGGGGAAAAAGAATAATAAAAAAATATTTTTTGATTGGATCAGGTATCTCATTATGTATTCGGTGTGGATAAAGGATCTTCCTATGTTATACTATTAAATTCTTGACGATGAGTCGATTTCATAGCTCCGATATTGTTATTCATGATATTTCTTTCTCTTTCATTCGATATCATCGAAATCTAATTAATCTGAGTGAGTTTACAAGCTAAAGATTTCTCATCTCTATGGGATTAAATCCCGAGATAAAAAAAAAAAAAAAAAATAAATAAACGATTAAATTATGGAAGTAAATATTCTTGCATTTATTGCTACTGCACTCTTCATTCTCATTCCTACTGCTTTTTTGCTTATAATTTACGTAAAAACGGTTAGTCAAAATGATTAATTTGAATACAATTTTACTATCAATGAAAAAAAAAGGATTTCAATTTCTCGTCTTAAATGAAAGGAATGCCTTAGACTCAGTAGTAGTATCCTAAGGGGCCCGCTAGTATGGTAGAAAGAGATCTCTTTCTACCATACTAGCCATTTATTGTAATGTATAAAGTACAAATGAAATATCTTAATATATAGGAATCCACCTATATCTCTTTTTTTTTTTTTTTATCAATATAATTTAATCAATATAAATAGAATATTAAATGTATGTACATACTTTCTCAATTTCATTTGTTTGTTTGATCCATTTAATACAGATAATCCTAATTCGATGGAAACTTCTTTAGATTTATAAAAGGGGTTACCCCGTGAATGGTTAACCGTGTAAACCCAGATATAAAAATAGAAAATGAGTCAATAAAACAAAACAGAAATCCAATTTCTAAAAAAAATCTTAAAAAGCCGAACGGTCTATAAAACTAAAACAATTGATACAGGTTTATAGAGTTTGATTATTACCGCAATTATGAGTACTTCTAGAGTCCACTTCTTCCCCACACTACGAGAGAGAGGGAAAATGTAAAAACTACCATTAAAGCAGCCCACGCGAGACTTACTATATCCATGTGAATTCTGTCCCCTATTTCTATGAATATGAAGAAACTATTCCATTATTGTTCACTAATATAATATCACTAATATAATATATAGTTATAGTGAAATCACTGGTACAGAGTCAAAAAAAAAGGGAGAGGTATTTGGTCACCATTGATGAACTACTCCAAAAAATCCACTTATCTTATTCTTATAATGAGTTATTCTTATTATAGAATTTCTAGTAGAATCGACAAGATGTAAACACAAGTAAACAGACACTTTTCGAAGTATCCAAGGAATCTGACTCACATGTAGAAAGAATAAGACTTTTTATTTATTTTATCGTTTTTATTTTTGGAAGTAAAATGAAAGGCAATTATTAATCTAATCTAATATTGATTGAATGTCTGAGCATTCAGAGACTTTCATTAGTCTGTATCCAAAGTATCTTAGGTCCTTTTCAAAACTATACTATTAATTTAATTCACCCTCTGGCTACCCAATCTAATTGAAGACTCAGTAAGTGGAACTAAATTTAGTAGTCGAAAGTAAAGATTTACGGATTTCCCCCCACTACTTTAAGTTTTCCGTGAATCGGATAGGCAAAACTTTAGGTTAGAGAATGGAACCTCGAGAGCCAGGGGCTTAGAATCACGATAAAGAAAGTATCAAGAGTCTTTTCCTACGTTTGTTATAATAGGGGATTTCAAGTATGTTGTTGAGGCGGCACCCGGATTTGAACTGGGGAAAAAGGATTTGCAGTCCCCCGCCTTACCACTCGGCCATGCCGCCAAAACTATAGAAACTAGATTCAAATTTTATCTTTTTTTTTCAACTCCGAAAAAAATATATAGATTTTCAGTCACAAAATATAGAAGAATCCCGTATAAATCAGAACCATTAACTATTGACTGTAAATTAATGACCATTTTTGAATTAAAATCTACATTTTTTTTTCTAATAATAAAAGCAAATCATTAGAAATGTATTTATAACTAATCTATATTGAGTTTTTTCAATTAAAAAGAAAAAGAAATCTTCTTCAATTTCAATTATAACAGTAATGATGAGTATATGTAAACCCCATAATCAGAACATACGTTACGTTGTGTTATAGAGCTATAGCTCTATAATGGGGTATTTTATCTCTATAGGTATGCTTTTGAGGAGTAATTCTCAATAAATTTTTGTATTTAAATTTTTCATTGAATACATTGAAGAGAAAGTTTAATTTTTGATAGAGCACAGCATATGCTGTCCCAAACAAATAGAACTGTACCCCAATAAAAGAAGAAAAAGAGACGTATATATCTTATCTGTGCATTCTTTTTTATTTTAATAATAAAAAAAATTAATAACTAAAAAAACACAAGTTTTCTTACCTACTTCAATTCAATAATACTCTATTCAAAATAGGTAAAACTCTTTTCTGCAAATATTTTTTTGAACAATCAAATACATGAAAAAGTAAAGTGGTAAAAAAAAAAGTTTTCTATTTATTATATATATATTTATCTGCTCGAACAGATCCAAGCATGAAAACTTTTTTTTATGGTATGCAATCGAATATGTAATATCATAGGTGAAAATGAAATTACTTTTTTTATAGTCTTTACAAAACTCCATAAGTTCCAGTGGTATTTCTCAATTCTGTTCCATTTGGATCTCTTTCTTATAAAAGATTCCAATTGAATCTAGTCTCCGTTCATACGTCTTTCATATATTCCATATATCTTGGAGTTGGATAAAATTTCATGTGATTCAGTAAACAGAATAGAAATTCCATTATTGCTAGATCGAATTCTATGGATATGATTCGGTGAAGAATGAGAGATGGGATGGTATTTTTTCAATAAACGGATAAATGGGAAATTCAAAAAAGATGCTCGGGGATGGAAAAGAGGGAACATCTACAATACCCGGATTAAATCAGATACAATTTGAAGGGTTTTATCGGTTTATTGATCAGGGGTTAATAGAAGAACTTTATAAATTTCCAAAAATTGAAGATATAGATCACGAAATTGAATTTCAATTATTTGTGGAAACATATCAATTGGTAGAACCTTTGATAAAAGAACGAGATGCTGTCTATGAATCACTTACATATTCTTCTGAATTATATGTATCCGCGGGATTAATTTGGAAAACCAGTAGGAATATGCAAGAACAAAGAATTTTTATTGGAAACATTCCTTTAATGAATTCCCTTGGAACTTCTATAGTAAACGGAATATACAGAATTGTGATCAATCAAATATTGCAAAGTCCTGGTATCTATTACCAGTCAGAATTGGATCATAACGGCATTTCGGTCTATACCGGCACCATAATATCAGATTGGGGAGGCAGGTTAGAATTAGAGATTGATAAAAAAGCAAGAATATGGGCTCGTGTGAGTAGGAAACAGAAAATATCTATTCTAGTTCTATCATCAGCTATGGGTTCGAATCTAAGAGAAATTTTAGAGAATGTTTGCTACCCTGAAATTTTCTTATCTTTCTTGACCGATAAGGAGAAAAAAAAAATTGGGTCAAAAGAAAATGCTATTTTGGAGTTTTATCAACAATTTTCTTGTGTAGGTGGGGATCCAATTTTTTCTGAATCCTTATGTAAGGAATTACAAAAAAAATTCTTTCACCAAAGGTGTGAATTAGGGAGGATTGGTCGCCGAAATATTAACTCGAGACTTAATCTTAATATACCTCAGAACAATATATTTTTGTTACCACGAGATATATTAGCAGCTGCCGATCATTTGATTGGGATGAAATTTGGCATGGGTACACTTGATGATATGAATCATTTGAAAAATAAACGTATTCGCTCTGTAGCGGATCTTTTACAAGACCAGCTCGGTTTGGCTCTGGCTCGTTTAGAAAATGTAGTTAAGGGAACTATAGGCGGAGCAATTAGGCATAAATTGATACCTACT